CATCATACTTACGTGCATCATTAACCACTGGGATTGTAGAGCAGGCACTAATATTGCGGATTGATGCATTTCAGTTGAAAGACCCGAAGTGGCAAAGCCTTGGGTAAAAATAGCGCTTGGCGCGGTTATTGCGCTTAAATCATTTTTATGGTTCCCTGTTTTAGGAACCATATGAATAATGGAGAAACTCCATGAAAGGAACATTAATGATTCATATAAATCACTTAACGGGAAATGTCTCGAATAAATCCAACGAGTAACTAATAATCCTGTTATACAAAAAAAAGTGGCTATCATGCCTTTTTCTGACGGATCACATAGTCCTACGATTTCATGGACTAATAAAGTCACCAAATAAATCGTAATGACAATGGAAATGATCGAAAAAGAGATGTGAGTGAATATATGTTCTAAAGTCGAAAATATCATAAAAAAAATCATTAAAAAAAAGAGGGGTCCCTCAATTACGGAATGGAAATTCCGAATTAAATTCATTATAGGATCTAATGTGTCCTTTTTAGAGGATGCCGCCACTCGGACTCGAACCGAGATGCTCTAGCACTGCTTCCTAAGAGCAGCGTGTCTACCGATTTCACCATGGCGGCTTGATCGAAATAATAATAGCCCATATGATGTTCAATCGTCGAGATTGAAAGATTCAATGCAATATATTTTAGGAAACGTTAGAATCGATGAATAAAGACTCGTTCAAATGAATATTTGAACTTCAATAATCCTTAGTATCCCGGTATGGTGTCATTTTTAACAACAGGCTTTCACGTAGTATAAGTTCTTCTGGAACAGTTGGAACTAGATGGTTATGTCCTCAGTTGAGGTCTAGAACTAAGAATTGTCCCTTTTTTTATATCATTTTTTGATGATTCATTTCTCATTTATCTGATTTCATGGATCGGAAATGAAAAAAGATTCATTTTTCACTGAACAAAAGAAAATAAATAGGATTTTTTATGTATCACAATTGGATAACTACATCCAAGGGATTTCTATAAATATTTAGATAGTTTGGTATCAAAACTGTATTAATGGTTGGGATCCTCATTGTATACATAATTCGTGTGAGGATTTACCGAACCAATTAGGTATTGGGCTGCACATAAAACAAAAGAGTTTCAATCTCTATTGGAATTCTACGCTATGTACTTTACTTATAAATAAAGTATATTCTATATAAAATAGATTGATCGATCCTACGGTCCAAACATAGGATCTATTTTGGATTAAGGAAGATTGACTTATTCTTCGTACATAAATATCGACCTAAAGGGGATCCGTGGAGTTTTTATTGATTGGGTCGAAACAAGAGGGAATCTATGTAGTGATTCGGAGAGTTACAAAGCAAAGTCTTAAAATATATATTTTCATCAATTAGTTTCAAGGATCTATTCATTTTTACTACTGTCGTTCATACTTGTTTCAGATCTTCCAAAAATCTTAATGATGTATAACTATTGGAGATACATAATCGAATAAACTTCTTCCTAAAAAAAAAAATATTTTTTTTTTTGGGGGGGGGGGTGAAATAACAACCCCCATCTCGCGAATTATCAAAATCTACTATAATGAAAAGTGAAACCTTGTATTTTGTGTTTAACTATTTCTTTTTTGTTGTTGTTTTTCAAACAACAACAAAAAAGAAATAGTACCGTTCTTAGAACCCAATAGACAGAATAATTCTTATTCTACATACCACAACAGCCGGTTCAGTTCTATCTCATATAGATGAGTTCAAAACATTAGTTAATGTGAATTATTCATCTTATAAATCATCCAATTCATCGAGTCATGTCGATTCAGATTATTCCAAGGCTTTATTACTTGTTTGTCGCACAAAAAAACTTTTTGAATGCCCGGTAGAAATAGATTTAGCTAAAGATAAAGCTTTTACCGCCGCCCAATATCCCTTTTTCTTCCAAATATTTCTACGAATACGCTTTTTTGAGATAGACGTACGTTTCTTTGGAACCGCCATTTTAAAATAAAGAAGTTACTTTTATAGTTGGATGTGAAAGACATGTATTGTTCAAAATGGATCGTTCTTGCTATTCATTATCTATATTTATTCCATAGCGGATACTTCCTTCATAACATACAAAAATATAGATACGTGCGCATCACATAGAGTACACTAGGGATAAAAAAAAGAAATAGAAAAAATAAAAACGATGTGATTTTCAAAGGAATTTTTTTTTGTTCCACATCTCTATTACATACAATGCCCGAAGAAAGAAGAATTCGTACTAATTTGTACCTTCATATCTTCATTCCGATCTACGTCTATGAGGTCCGCTACCATAGAAATCGAACCGGTTGTTGTTGATAAGAATAAAAAAGGGTTCCAATTGATATCTCAATCTCAGTCTATTTATATCTTGTCGTCTTACATTGAATAAATCGAAAAGCTTAAGAATCCTTACCTAATTTAAGAAAATAATAATGTAAAATTTTTCTATTAATTGATCAAGCTCGAGGATAGAGTACTCATAATTTAAATGAAAATGAGATTGGTAGTTAATCTGTTAAACGATACATTACTTGATAAAGGTCATTTTAGTAATCTCTTATTTCAGTTCTATGCGAAGTGACGAGTATCATAGGATTTCCTATAAACATAAGTTTGTTTTATTGGAATAGAAGCCAATCAATCAGTTCTACAATGAATTAATTAATGACTCCGAATAAACTAACTAAAATAACTAGTATTTTATTGGGTCGAGTTATTGGCGGATTCTATGATCCATATCCCAATAGAGTACTTTTACTTTTTTTGGTGTCATTCCTTTTCCTTACTATTTACTATATGGATATCAATCGCCGTAATAGTGGAATGATTGAAAATCTCATATTCTTTCTTTATCTTAATAAATATCTTAGTTAATCACTAAATGGTCAGTTTTAACCAGTGACTTGGTCATTTGAACAATTGTAACTTCTTGATTTAAATTTCTTTTTATTCAATACGATATTTGGGAAAGAATCTGAATAATTCAGAATTAAAAATCCTATTTGAGTTCTTTTCTATCTTTATTTTTATTTATTTATTTGACTTCCGAAAGAGAGAAGAGCTGGTGAATCGGAAACAATTAATAAGAATAAAAAAAGTTTTATTTTCTTATGGAACATACATATCAATATGCATGGATCATACCTTTCGTTCCACTTCCAGTTACTATGTCAATAGGATGGGGACTTCTGCTTGTTCCGACTGCAACAAAAAATATTCGTCGTATGTGGGCTTTTCCTAGTGTTTCATTGCTAAGTATAGTTATGGTTTTTTCGGCCGATCTGTCTATTCAGCAAATCAATGGCAGTTCTATCTATCAATTTCTATGTTCTTGGACCATCAATAATGATTTTTCTTTAGAGTTCGGCCACTTGATCGACCCACTTACTTCTATTATGTCAATACTAATCACTACTGTTGGAATCATGGTTCTTATTTATAGTGACAATTATATGTCTCATGATCAAGGATATTTGAGATTTTTTGCTTATATGAGTTTTTCCAATACTTCTATGTTGGGATTAGTTACTAGTTCCAATTTGATACAAATTCATATTTTTTGGGAACTGGTGGGAATGTGTTCGTATCTATTAATAGGTTTTTGGTTCACACGACCAATTGCAGCCAATGCTTGTCAAAAAGCGTTTGTAACTAATCGTGTAGGGGATTTTGGTTTATTATTAGGAATCTTAGGTTTTTATTGGATAACAGGTAGTTTGGAATTTCGGGATTTGTTCGAAATCTTCAATAACTTGATCCATAATAATGGGGTCAATTCTTTATTTGCTACTCTGTGTGCCTCCCTATTATTCCTTGGTGCAGTTGCTAAATCCGCACAATTTCCCCTTCATGTATGGTTACCTGATGCCATGGAGGGGCCCACTCCTATTTCGGCTCTTATACATGCTGCTACTATGGTAGCAGCGGGAATTTTTCTTGTCGCTCGGCTTCTTCCCCTTTTCACAGTCATACCTTCCATAATGAATCTCATTTCTTTGCTAGGTATAATAACGGTACTATTAGGAGCTACTTTAGCTCTTGCTCAAAAAGACATTAAGAGAAGTTTAGCCTATTCTACAATGTCTCAATTGGGTTATATTATGTTAGCTCCAGGGATAGGTTCTTATCGAGCTGCTTTATTCCATTTAATCACTCATGCCTATTCGAAAGCATTATTGTTTTTAGGATCCGGATCGATTATTCATTCAATGGAACCCATTGTTGGATATTCTCCAGATAAAAGTCAGAACATGGTTCTTATGGGTGGTTTAACCAAATATGTGCCAATTACAAAAACTACTTTTTTATTAGGTACACTTTCTCTTTGTGGTATTCCACCTCTTGCTTGTTTTTGGTCCAAAGATGAAATTCTTAATGATAGTTGGTTGTATTCACCGATTTTCGCGATAATAGCCTGTTCCACAGCAGGATTAACTGCATTTTATATGTTTCGGATGTATTTACTTACTTTTGAGGGGCATTTACACGTTCGGTTTCAAAATTACAGTGGCACTAAAAATAGCTCGTTCTCTTCAATATCTATATGGGGAAAAGAAGGACCGAAACCAGTTAACAAAAATGTACTTTTCTCAGTAATGAATAATAATAAAAAGGTTTCCCTTTTTTCGAAGAAGATATATCAAATTGATGGGAATATACGAAATCTGATGCGATCCTTTAGTACTCATTTTGACAATAAAGACACTTCCATGTATCCCTGTGAATCGGACAATACTATGCTATTTCCTCTACTTGTATTGGTCCTATTTACTTTGTTTGTTGGGTCCATAGGAATTCCTTTTGATCAAGTAGGAATGGATTTGGATATATTATCGAAATGGTTAACCCCATCGATAAACCTTTTACATCAAAATTCGAACTATTCTGTGGATTGGTATGAATTTGTGACAAATGCAATTTATTCAGTCAGTATAGCCTATTTCGGAATATTCATAGCGTCTCTTTTATATGGGTCTGT